CCTTCATTTTTTTTTTTACATCAATCAAATCTTTTACAAAATTCCTTTTATTTTATTAGAATAATTATCCTTGTCGTTGTTTATGTTTTGGGTTAGAACAAATTACTATAATTCGTCCTCGTCTACGGATCAGACGACATTTTTCACAGATTTTACGAACAGAGGCCCTTATTTTCATATTTGGCATTCCTTACTTTAATTCCGAATCTATTTCTTAGAAGAAAATAAGTTTCTTGAAATTTAGAACCTCGAATTGTATTTTCATGGGAAGGACTGTTGAAGTTGAAAAACTATTTAGTCGTTTGAATCCTTGTTGCGGAGTCTATAAATTATACGACCTTTGGTTGAATCATAACGGCTTACTTCAATCTTAACCCTATCTCCCGGCAGGATCCGTATAAAACTACGTCGTATCTTTCCTGAAACATAACCTAGAATCATATCTTCATTATCTAAACGAACCCGGAACATCCCATTAGGAAGTGATTCAGTAATCAAACCTTCATGAATCCATTTTTGTTCTTTCATTCCAGGCAAAACCCCCTTAAAGTATCAACTAACGGAGGAGTGATATTAGACAAGCTGCCTTTTCTCTCACAAATAATAAATTTTTTATCTAATTCGGATATCAGAAGGATTACCATATATAACATAAAATTTCTCCACCAATTCCTTCTAGTCGAGCCTCCCGATCAGTCATTATACCTCGAGAGGTAGAAAGAATTACAATTCCCATTCCACCTAAAATTCTAGGAATTCGTTGATAGTTAGAATAGATTCGTAGACCAGGTCGACTAACCCTTTTTAAATTTAAAGTATTTCTATATGGTCCTTTCCTATTTCTTCTATGTCGGAGAGTTAAAACCAAAAAATATTTGTTTCTTTCTTGATGTTTTCTCGCGTTTTCAATAAAGCCTTCTCGTAAAAGTATTTTAACAATGCTTTCGGTGATGTTAGTAGATGCTATTCGAACTGTTCCTTTTCTATTCATGTCAGCATTTCGTATAGAGGTTATTATATCAGCAATAGTGTCTCTACCCATGATAAACTAAAATCAGTGGTGTCCCCGAATTTTGATATAATCAACATGCTTTTTTTATTAGTTTTTTTTTTAATGAATTTTTCATTAAAAAAAAAAATGAATAAATAAAAAATGAAAGGTATATGCGTGATACACAATCTACTATTTCATTCAAATATCCTACTTCTCATCTTATAATACCTCAGGAGCTAATGAAACTATTTTAGTAAAGTTTTGTCTCAATTCCCGGGCAATCGCACCAAAAACTCTAGTTCCTTTTGGATTTCCTTCTTGATCAATAATAACTGCAGCATTGTCATCATATCGTATTATCATACCGTTGTCGCGTTTGAGTTCTTTACAGGTACGTACAATTACAGCTCTGATCACTTCTGATCTTTCTAAGGGCGTATTTGGTATTGCTTCTTTGATCACAGCAACAATAACGTCACCAATACGAGCATATCGACGATTGCTAGCTCCTATGATTCGAATACACATCAATTCTCGAGCCCCGCTGTTGTCTGCTACATTCAAATGGGTCTGAGGTTGAATCATATCTTTTTTTTATCTCTTCTTTCAATGCAAATATAAATGCAAAGGGCAAAAAATAAAAGAAATATTGTTTGTCAAAAATAAAAAAAAATCTTCGGTTGTTTTTATCTCCAAGATCTATTTCTTTTGGTTAGACACTTCTATCCTGTATCCTGAAATAATGAATTATCCTGAAATAATGAATTGAGTTCGTATAGGCATTTTAGATGCCGCTATCGAGATCGCCCTTCGGGCTATATTTTCTGCTACTCCGCTTATTTCATAAAGTATTCGACCTGGTTTAACAACAGCTACCCAATATTCCGGAGATCCTTTCCCCGAACCCATACGGGTTTCCGCAGGTCTTACAGTAACTGGTTTGTCTGGAAATATACGTACCCATATTTTTCCACCGCGACGTGCATTTCGTGTCATTGCTCGTCGCCCTGCTTCTATTTGTCTAGACGTGATCCAAGCGGGTTCAAGTGCCTGAAGAGCATATCTTCCGAAACAAATACGATTGCCACGATAAGATATTCCCTTCATTCTTCCTCTATGTTGTTTACGGAATCTGGTTCTTTTTGGGTTATAGTTGATGGTTTTTTCTTAATTCCATCTCTACTACAGAACCGGACATGAGAGTTTCTTCTCATCCGGCTCCTCGCGAATGAAAAAATTTCAATTTTAATTGAATAAAATAAATTGAATATAAATATTTTAAAATTCAAAATTGAATTCTAATTAGAATAGAATTCTAAATTAAAATATAGATTAATATATTCTAAATTTGAAAATGAATAAAAAAAAATCAATAATAAATAATATTAAATTAAGATATACATGTAAGAATACACTAAATCAATGGATTCTTTGATATTCATCATATTCTTAGATATTCATCTAATTTCTTAGATATTTTTCTATTTGGATATATATAAGGGAATT